TTTGGATTTTTTTATATCATTAGGAAAACACAATTTTATATTCAAACCCGGGAATCGTTCATGAATTCAAATTCACAGTCAATAGTTAATGGTTCAAATTTATCCTGAATTTTTGTTTTGTGACTGAAAATCCACAATAGGTTTTTCAATATAAAAGGGGGAAGGGGTGTTTTTAAATAGTGTGTTTGTTTTAAGATACTATACAATCAATCGAAGAAATGTATCCAATCCAAAGAGAAAAGTAAGGATCTTTTTGAGGAAAGGGATTAAATAAAACACAAGATACAAGTACAAAAATGAATAACCCCCCCCCAAAAAAAAAATGGAATATTTTCATATATTTTTTGTATCGTTTTGGCGACATGGCCGAGCGGTAAGGCGGGGGACTGCAAATCCTTTTTCCCCAGTTCAAATCTGGGTGTCGCCTGATTAACAAAAAAATCGGAATACCTTATTATGTTTTGCTGAGATAACTTGACAAATTTTTTTCCAGCAGAAGTAAGCGGGGGAGAGGACTCTTGATACTTGCTTGATTCTATAAGCATCTGGCGGTTCTGTTCTCTAAAATGAAAATGCTGTAAATCCTTGCGTCTAGGCTTCAGTTCAAGGAAAGATTATATTAGTGAATATTGAATGAAAAAGAATCGTTAAATCTTAATATGACAGCTCTTCTATTATTAATGTAGTGTTTATTAATTAGGTCTTGAATTAATTTGGATAGACGAACGAGGAATTTATTTGATTATTAATTTATTAGTTGCGTAAAGGCCGAAAGATACTTTGTTCGTATATAGACTCATGAAATTCTCTCTGTGCTCCTGCATTCAATTTAATATTGATTGGCTTTAATGTAATAGACTATCTTCCGATTGTTTCACAGAGACAAACAGGAAACGTAACGTAAGGATTAGATAAAATGAAAAATAGGGTATGTGATAGATAGTGATCTATCTTGACTCTATATTTTTATACTTTTTACTTAATGAAATGAAAGTCAACAAAAGAAAGACTAGGTCTTATTATTTCTACATGTTAGTAACATTCCCTTGAAACTTCCAGGGGTGTATCTACGTATTTTGCTTGCGCTTAGTGTTTTCCGATTCTACTAGAAATCATATAGGAACCTGTTATAATTTCTAATTGTGAGTTTATTGGATTGTTTCATCAACGGTATTGGGTCAGAATTCCCTTTTGACTCTGCGCCAGGGATTCCACTATTATTAATGAACATAATAATGATTAGTGAACATTAATGGAATAATTCCTTCATATTTATAGAGATAGGGGATAGAATTCACATGGATATAGTAAGTCTCGCTTGGGCTGCTTTAATGGTAGTCTTTACATTTTCTCTTTCACTCGTAGTATGGGGTAGAAGTGGACTCTAGAAGTACTACTAATTGAGTTTGATTCCTCAAACTCAACCCATATCAATTGTTTTATAGATCGTTCTGCAAAGTCCTTTTTTTTACTGTTAAAATAGAAAAGAAAATAATTATGTTATTAAGTGGATACAGACTTCCTATGGGAAACAACATAGACATAGTGGTTGTCCAACAATATACTACACATAATAAAATATTGCCTTGGGCAAGTCACATATTGCGCGTTCCCGCTTTTTTTTTTATTCTTTTAGAAATCTTATTTCTGTTATGCTTGCTTTATTGAACTCATTTCATATTATGGTTCAAACGTTAAAAATCAGTGGGCTTTACTAATCCTTTTCGAAATCCAAAGAGGTTCCCATGGAAATGAACCACTGGATCATCTGTCAACTGATCAATCAATTACTTCTTCAGAATACTAAAAAAAGATTATTTTCTTTTTATTAATTTTTAATTATTAATTTATTAATATAATTAATATAGGCCTATACTCTTTTTTCCTTCGTCAATTTGATTCTTTCAATGGATATCGGGATTCATATTGAATAGAATCAGAAATTCTAGGAATTATAATTGTAAGAGTAAGAATTGCCCTTCGATTTTTTCAGATTGATGATTGGAATCAACACAAATTAAATAGATGAAGCAAAGAAATAGAATTGGTACGTTATGTAAATACATTACATATATGTAATTGATATCTATGAAGATACATATTGCAGATTGATCTATATTAAACCTCTATCTTTATACAGTACGACTTTATATACTACAATAACAATAATAAGTATGGTAGAAAGATTCATATATTTCTTTCTACCATACTATCGAATCTCATAAAATACTCATGATTCTAGTCCGCTTATTTCATTTAAGACACGAAATCTTAATACTTTTCATTTTCTTTTCAATCATTGATAAGAACTAAACAGTCAAGTTTAATTCAAATTAATCATTTTGACTGACTGTTTTTACATATATTATAAGTAAAAAAGCAGTAGGAACTAGAATGAACAGTGCAGTAGCAATAAATGCGAGAATATTTACTTCCATAATCTCATCGTTTCATTTTTAATTAATTCGTAATAACTCGGGATTTAATCCCATAGAGCTGATAAATCTTTCGCCTGTAAATTCAATATTCAATGGGGTGAATTACATCTCGACGATATCGAATCGGAGCAATATCATGAATAACAATATCTGAGCTATCAAATTGATTCATCGTCGAGAATTAAATAGTATAACATAGGAAGATCTTTTATCCATACCAAATTCAAATTTTGATTCCTGATCCGATAAATAATTCCTTTACTTTCTTTATCATTCTTTCTTTTCTATAACCTAACCTACGTCCCTCCTTGTGGAATCATCTGATGAAATATCATATGACCGCCTTTACACTTACTTACATTGGTTATAAAAAACCCCACTAAAATAACCAATAGAAGCGAAATGTAAAAAGGAAGAAGTTTAGTTCTAAACCCCCTTTTTATGATCTAATCTTCTTGGAAAACAGTATAAATAAGGAGAGTCCGGGTATAAAAAAATCGAGTATTCCATCAAATTCATTAAAAAGTTTGTTCTTTCTTCGGCAAGACCCTTAAACTTAAAAAAGATTATTCATTCCCTCACAAAGAGAGATAGGATCTTCTTTGAGCTTTATTTTATTAATATTCCATTTCCTTGGATTCATTTTGGGATGCATATATCAAAAATTCAGTGTGAAATTTGAATGAGATAAATTGGTTCAAATTCACATTAATAATTTCAATTATTAATTGAGGTTACACAAAATAGGAGCCCTAAAGGGATATACTTTTAATCTTAAAAGTATTATATCAAAGTTACTATGTTAAGTTAATCTTTTTTGTATCGTACAAATTCCATTTCTGTATAGCCCCCTGTAAACATATAGTACTCTATTACACAGATCGGGAATAATCGAAAAAGCCAGACTCCTTACGGTATTTCTTGGAATCCTGAATATAATTTTACCAATCATTGTACTAATCTACATATGTCTTTCTCCTATCAATCGGTACTAGTTGAATAAATGGTAATTCCCATATTTATTTGATGAGAAATGTGAAACTAATAAATAAATAAAATAGGAGGGTATCCTCTTGTGAATGAAATTCTGCTATTTCTTTTGTTCTCCTTTTCACAGCAAACGCAGAGATGAATTGATGTATTTTTTTATTGGATTTGGATCTGTCGGGACTGACGGGGCTCGAACCCGCAGCTTCCGCCTTGACAGGGCGGTGCTCTGACCAATTGAACTACAATCCCAAGGAAATCAAGTGTACATCATACATATTCTTATGATTTAATTCAAACCCTTTCTATTTTATTTCTATTTTATTTAGATTTTAGATTAGAATAGTCGTATTGTAACAGAAACGCGAGTAATATATTTGATATACACACGGATATGCACTTTAGTGAGAGCGCCTCACGGATTGTTAATAATCCTTTCGTTTTTTATAAATTGATTAATAATCAAATAAAGCTTTCAATGAAAAAAAAAGAGTTTTTTATTTATTCTTTTCCTTATACTTCCAGATCCTTATATGAATCTAGTATGAATCTAGATCATTAGCAAGCAAGATCAGAATTTGTGAGAAAAAATAAAGAGAGCAAATGAACGGCGGTAAAATATATCAGAAAATTTTAGTTTTTTTATTCTTCCGTATTCCGATCAGGCATTTCTGGGGAACAACAAATGGGGTTCTATCATTTCATGGTGGATCGGCCAATTATTGGGCCGAGCTGGATTTGAACCAGCGTAGACATATTGCCAACGAATTTACAGTCCGTCCCCATTAACCGCTCGGGCATCGACCCAGGAAGAATCAATTCCCGGCTTATTGATAATCCATGATCAACTTCCTTTCGTAGTACACCTACCCCCAGGGGAATTCGAATCCCCGCTGCCTCCTTGAAAGAGAGATGTCCTGAACCACTAGACGATGGGGGCAAGTATGCCCGACCGCCATCATACTATGCTCATTGTATGAACAGTTTTTTTAAATTGTCAATATAATGTGATATGATTAAATCTGAAAGATCTTTCCCTCTTTCCTGATTCCATAGAATCTTTTGATTCGTATTTATATTCATGAATCATTCAGTCTAATCATATAATTTTTTTTTAATATTATTTTCATTAATTAAATTTTATTATAATTCTAATTAATTAGAAATAGAATTATATCAAAGAATAAAATAAATAAAGAAAATGAATATAAGAATAAATAGATATTAATTAGAAATCGATATTATTTTATTTATTAATATTTTAATATTAATAAATAAAATAATAAACTAAATCGGTAGAATAGAAATAATACGAGGTATAGGACCTTTTGGGGAGTGATTGGTCCGCCGGATCAGAAAGGGGAATGAAACTTCATTTCTTCCGCTTTCATTCATTTTCATTCATTTTGTTAAGATTAGATAGATATATTTCTATCTTACACTAAGCCAGGAAATTCAAAAAAATCTGAAAATATGGGAAGAAGGATAGGGATCAACAAGTTATTGAAAATTGTTTTTCTCTAAGAATTAAGTTCGGGGAACAAGTAAAATAAATCTTTTTATCAATGATTCTAC